TAAGTGATTTATATGAATCATTAATCTTCCTTTCATGGAGTTTTTCCTTTATTCATATAGTTCCGTATTTCAAAAAAAATCAAAATATTCTAAGCACAATAATTGGACCAAGTGCTATTTTTACCCAAGGCTTTGCTACTTCGGGTCTTTTAACTGAAATACACAAATCTACAATATTAGTACCAGCTCTTCAATCTGAGTGGTTAATAATGCACGTAAGTACGATGATATTAGGCTACGCTGCCCTTTTATGTGGATCATTATTATCAGTATCACTTATAGTCATTACAGTTACAAAAAATAAAAAGTTTTTTGTTACGAGTAATCGTTTTTTAAATTGCCACGGTTCCTTTTTCTTTGGTGAAATCGAATACATGAACGAACAAAGTAATGTTTTAAAAAATACTTATTTTTTTAATTATTACAGGTACCAATTGATTCAACAATTGGATTATTGGGGTTATCGAGTTATTAGTCTAGGATTTATCTTTTTAACCATAGGAATTCTTTCTGGAGCAGTATGGGCTAACGAAGCATGGGGATCCTATTGGAGTTGGGACCCAAAAGAAACTTGGGCTTTTATTACTTGGATCGTATTCGCGATTTATTTACATACTCGAACAAATATAAAATTGCGGGGTACCACTTCAGCAATTGTGGCGTCTATTGGATTTATTATAATTTGGATATGCTATTTGGGGGTCAATCTATTAGGAATAGGACTACATAGTTATGGTTCATTTCCATTAACATATAATTGAATTAAACACAAAAGGAGTTATGACGAATAGGAATAGAAAAGGGTACAGCACATATCAGATAAAAAAGCTTTGTGTGAACAGGCGAGAACCCTGTGAATTACTACACTATTAAATTCACAGGGTTCTCGCCTGTTCAAATTTATTTTTTTACTTAACGTAAGAGAAGAAGAAAAAAAACCTCTTTTTGTCATTGTACAACGAACATAAAAAATAAGATTTTTTTCTTTTTTATTCATCAAAACTATCCATAAAAAGAATTAGATAGAATAACTTCAACCTTTTCAACTGATAGTGAAAGAACAAAATCAGGATACATACCAATACTTAGTACGGGTAAAAAAATAGAGATCAAAAGAAATAACTCTCGCGGTCCAGAATCAAAAAAATAAGAGGTTGGAACATTAAATATCTTGTATCCATAGAACATCTGGCGTAACATAGATAATAAATAAATAGGAGTTAATATGATTCCAATTGCCATTACAAAAGTAATTAGTAGTTTTGTCATTAAAAGATATTTTGGACTAGTAAGTAGTCCAAAAAATACTATTAATTCGGCAACAAAACCACTCATACCTGGTAATGCAAGGGAGGCCATCGAAAAGCTACTGAACATCGTGAATATTTTTGGCATTGGGATAGCTATTCCACCCATTTCGTCAAGATACACAATACGTATTCTATCATAAGTAGTTCCGGCCAAGAAAAAGAGTGCAGCACCAATAAATCCATGAGAGATTATTTGTAAAAGGGCTCCGTTGAGCCCCATATCAGTGATAGAACCAATTCCTATAATTATGAAACCCATATGTGATACAGAGGAATAAGCTATTCTTTTTTTTAAATTCCGTTGACCCAGAGATGTTGAAGCTGCATAGATTATTTGCATTGCACCTACTATCATCAACCAAGGAGAAAATATAGAATGAGCGTGAGGAAATAATTCCATATTGATTCGAACTAATCCATACGCTCCCATTTTTAATAAGATTCCGGCTAGAAGCATACAAGTACTATAATGCGCTTCTCCATGGGTATCTGGTAACCATGTATGTAGGGGTATGATTGGCAATTTGACAGCAAAAGCAATAAAAAATCCAAGATATAATAGTATTTCGAAGCCCACAGGATAGGGCTGATTAGCTAATATTTCAAAATTTAATGTTGGTTCATTAGAACCATATAAACCGATACCCAGAACTCCCATTAAAAGAAAAACAGAACCGCCCGCTGTGTACAAAATAAATTTTGTAGCTGAGTACAGACGTTTTTTTCCTCCCCACATGGATACAAGTAGATAAACGGGAATTAATTCTAACTCCCACATGAGGAAAAAAAGTAAAAGGTCCCGAGAAGAAAATAATCCTATTTGCCCACTGTACATTGCTAACATCAGAAAATGAAATAATCGAGAATCTCGAGTAACTGGCCGAGCCGCTAAAGTAGCTAAAGTCGTGATAAATCCCGTCAGTAAAATCGGTCCTATAGAAAGTCCATCTATTCCTAATCTCCAATGAAAATCAAAAAAATCGATCCATTTGAAATCCTCCACTAGTTGGATTAATGGATCATCCAATTGAAAATGATAATAGAATGCATAAGTCGTTAAAAGAAGTTCTAAAATACACATACATATAGTATACCAACGGATTACTCGATTTCCTATATGTGGAAGAAAGAAAATTAATGAACCCGCAGATATTGGCAAAACTACAATTATTGTTAATAAAGGAAAATGA